CCTGATTTTCGTCGAGCCGTAATCAAAGGCTCTATGCGTATTCAAAGGCGTAAAATGGTTATTTGGGGACCGTCTCAAGGAAATCCCCATTCCCCGCTTTTTTTGGAAAAAATGGAAGATTTTCCTTTTCCTATATCCGACCTAATGAAACTTTTTTTTAATATTAGAGATTGGTTGGGTAAAAAGTCAGAATTCGAAATTTTAGATCAACAATTCCAAATAAAAAAAAACAACCAGGAAGACGCAATAGAATTCTGGGAGAACATTCCATATGCACAAAAATCAAGAAGTATTCTGTTACTTGCTCAATCAATTTTTAGAAGATATATTAAATTACCCTTATTGATAATAGCTAAGAATATTGGCCGTATTTTATTACGGCAATCTCCGGAATGGTATGAGGATTTCCAAGATTGGAATAGAGAAATTTATCTAAAGTGCAGCTATAATGGTCTTCAATTCTCCAAAACAGAATTTCCTAAAAATTGGTTAAGAGATGGTTTTCAGATCAAAATCCTATATCCTTTTCATTTGAAACCTTGGCACAGATCTAAACTACGACTCTCTGATAGAGATCGAAAGCAACAAGATGATTTTGATTCTTGTTTTTTAACAGTTTTGGGAATGGAAACGGAATATCCTTTTGGTCCTCCTCGAAAAACACCTTCCTTTTTTGAACCCATTTTTAAAGATATAGACTATAAAGTTGAAATCAGAAAATTAAATTTTAAAGTTCGAAGAGTTTTTAAAAAAATAACAAAGAAAGAAGCAAAAGCATTTTTCTTTTTAAAACAAATAATAAAAGAACTTTTAACAGGAAAGAAAATTACATTATTTATACCGAGAGAAATATATGAATCAAATGAAACTCAAACAGAAAAGGATTCTATAATCAGCAATAAGATAATTCATGAATCACTTAGTCAAAATCGATCTACAGGTTGGACAAATTATTCACAGGCAGAAGAAGAAAGGAAACATAGAATTGATAGAAGAAACACAATCATAAATCAAATAGAAATAATGAAAAAAAATAAAAAGAATAATGTAGAATCGCCCCCAAAACTTTGGAAAATATTAAAAAGAAAAAATATTGAATTATTAGTTAAATTTTTTATTGAAAAAATATACATAGATATCTTTCTATGCATCATTAATATACGCAGAATCGCTCTACAACTTTTTATGGAATCAACAAAAAAAATTATTGAGAAATACATTGACAATAATGAAACAAATCAAGAAAGCATTAATAAAACAAAACAAAATAAAATTGACTTGATTTCGCCTACGACTATAAAAAAAGCTTTTGATAATCTTAGAAATAGTAAGCGGAAGTCACATATTTTTTTTGATTTATCTTACTTGTCACAAAAATACGTATTTTTAAAATTATCACAAACCCAAGTTATTAACTTCAATAAGTTAAGATCTATTCTTCAGGATAATGGACCGTCTTTTTTTCTTAAGAATGAAATAAAGGATTTTTTTGGAAGACAAGGAATATTTGATTCCGAAGTAAGACATAAGAAACTTCCAAATTATGGAATGAATCCGTGGAAAAACTGGTTAAGAGGTCATTATCAATACGATTTATCTCAGATTACATGGTCTAGATTAGTTCCACAAAAATGGCGAAATGGAATAAATCAATGCCATACGTCTCAAAATAAGGATCTAAAGAAATGGTATTCCCATGAAAAAGACCAATTATTTGATTACAAAAAAAAACAAAATTCGAAAGTATATTTATTACCAAATAAAGAAGAGAATTTAAAAAAAAACTATAGATATGATCGTTTATCATATAAATATATTCATTCTGAAACTGAGAAGAAGTCCTATATTTATAGATCATCATTAGAAACAAATAAGAAGCAAGAAAATTCCACCAGAAATAAAGAAAAAATTTTTAACATACTCAAAAATATTCCTATCAAGAATTATCTAGGAAAAAGTGATATTATATATATGGAAAAAAATACAGATAGAAAATATTTGGGTTGGAATTTTAATACAAATATTCAGGTTGAACCAAATAAGGACCAAAAAAAGGATAAAATTCATAATAATGGTCTTTTTTATCTTCCGATTTATTCAAATTCCAAAATCAATTACAAAAAGGTCTTTTTTGATTGGATAGGAATGTCTTTTGATTGGATGGGAATGAATGAAAAATTCTTCATCTTAAATCGCCGCATATCGAATCCGAAAGTTTTTTTCTTTCCAGAGTTTGTGATACTTTATCATAAATATAAAGAGAAACCTTGGTTTATCCCAAGCAAGTTACTTCTTTTTAATTTGAACATAAATCCAAATTTTAGTGAAAATCAAAATATCAACGGAAAGCAAGAGGAGGATGAGGATTTTTTAAATTTTAGCCCATTGAACTCAAAACAATATTTTGAATTAAAGAATCAAAACAATATTGAAGACTATTTTTTAGAATCGATCGAAAAACTAAAAATATTCCTTAAAGGAGATTTTCCTTTGCAATTAA